AACCTCGATATCCACGGGCTTATTAGCTAAATGGCAGTTGGCACAGACAATACGGCCGGTCGCTTCTCGTGGATTTTCATAACCCTGCTGTGCAAAAATAGGATATGCATTTGAAACGGGTGCCCAAGTTATTATATATATCATGAGTGATACGGAAATAGATCGAGTAATCTCTTCCTTTATCGAGGAACAAAAGGTATTTCTAGTTTGCATGGTCCAATCATTGAGCCCCCAAATTTCTACAATAAAATTAGGTAGGTCCCTAGTATAGTTCCCTATCCATGATTCTGCTATTTACTGAAATAATATTACTCGAATATAGGAGACATCCTTCTGGATGGGTAGAAGGGATAAGTACAATTTTGAATGTTTGACTTATGTACAAAGTTACAAACATTCTATTTTTCAGTCATTCATTGAATGATAAATCACTACAAGTGAGGGAGATACACGATTTAAATAACGGAAGATCCAATATTTTAAAATTGTGTCAAGAATGACTGGAAAAGTGGAAACAAGACCGGATATAATTTGATCGTTATGAGAAAATCCAAAATCTTTGTAGACAGAACCGATCATTAGTTCCCAACCATGGGGCGAATGGAATCCTATACATAAATCAGTTAATAAAAGAATAGAAAAAGCTTTTATTGTGTCGCTTAAGTTATATAGGAACTCTTGAACCCAAGAGTTAAGAATAAAAAGTTCTTCATTACCAAGAATAGAATAACCACTTAGAATAACGAAACAGATTATATTTGTTGAGAAGTGAAAAATCGTATTCATACGATCCTCATTGTGCATCTTGATCAATTGGATCGTTTCTTTGTAGATTCCGATACGAAGCTTTTGTAGATGTGTTTCTGGGTATTCCTTTAGTATTTCGTCCAAGAGAAAGAGTTTCTCTAATTCTATAACTTTTTTTAGAATACTCTTTTCTTGAATATCATTCAAAAAAATTTCGGATTGCCCAGTATTCCACCAATTCGTAACCCAAGATTCTAGGCTTTTATTAAATGAAAGAGAGATCCACCAGGGCAAAAATACTATAGATGCAAGATATAGAAGGGGAATGAATGCTTTCTTTTTTGCCATTTTTTCGTCTTTGATTTTTTAATGAACTCACTTCATTCTGAAGAAATTCCAGTTAAGTTATACTATTACTATGGTCTAGAAAAAAGGGTATTCTTTCATTTCAGTTTTATCCCTCTTGCTACGAACTAAGAAAGCATTCATTCTGAACTTCATTTTTCAAAATACTTCATTCAATTGGTACACGCAAGAAATAGGACAATTCGGCAGCCTTTTGCTCAATTTCGCGTGGGGTCAGATTCTTATCGGTACGAGTCAAGGGAATGGCCCCTTGGCCTCTGATTTCCATATAAAGGACACGACGTGCATAAATACCCTCTTTAACTTCTATTCTGATGGACTGAATGTCTTTCATAAGGAATCGTAGTAAGATTCGACGATTTTTTCCAGGAAACCCCCAACGAAAAATACACACTATTCCTTCTTTTCTATCGAATCGATCATAACCGCTACCTACATTCCACAAAATTGTGCACCACAAATAGGAGCTAATAAAGAGACCTGCGATCCCATAGAAAGACATCACGATCCCCTGTGGAAAAAAAATTATTTGCTGAGACGGAAATAAAGATATCAAATCCCTACCAAGATAACTGGAAGTTCCAACCACTAAAAAGCCTAATGAACCTAAAAAAAGGATAAAGGCCCAGCAGAAATTGCTGATTTTTCGAGATCCTCTTATAAATTCTATCCATATACGTTCTGATCGCCAACTCATACTAGATCTCGTTGCATTTTATTGGAATTGATAGAATAACAAAAATCCATTTTACTTTTTTTGTTTCCGAAATAACTCTAATTAACTAGCACTATTTTGATGTGAACCTTTAGTTTAGGAGTAATTCATCGAATTGCTTAGAGCTTAATAACATCACCTTTATATGATTCCCTATAGACACCCACATACATATAGATATATTGACTTTACATCTCAAACATTCGTCGCCATCCATCCCGATCTATTATATATTTTCCATTTTCAAATACTTATAATTCATTTACTCAGATATCATGTTTACGCATGTATAATCGCTTATGTTCGGAGTAAGCCACATGTTAGACTCTAGTCTACTAAATAGATAGCTGTGTTATCGTCAATAAGTTTTGAAAAAAAAAACTAGACGAGATTTGGCACCATCGTATTTAAAAAATCTTGTTTTTTTGAACATGAAGAGATAAAGAAGCCATTGCAATTGCCGGAAATACTAGGCCCACTAAAGGCACAAAAATAGAGGGTAAGTTGGTGAGAGTTGTCATAGAATGGATACCTCGACTTAATATTTGTACCTGTTATTTATTGTTATATTAATTGTTATATTAATATTTTTACCTGTTATTGATTGTTATAAAAGGTATGTTATAATTATTATAATTCATATATAATTATACTAAGTAATATCTACGTGAGTATATATATATAGAAAAGGAATGTCGAATTAAATAAATGGACTTACTCATCTTTCGACATGAAATATATGTATCATAATACACTTTTGTATTATTTTTTTTATTATCTTGGCTTATAATTTGGATTTATTAAAATTTAATAAAGATTTTCTTACAAATTCCAAAAAAGTTCGTTATAATCCGATCCAACAAGAGGGATTCTTAGTAAAACTAGAGATCCTCTAGAGATGTAGAAAGATGCAAGACTCTATAGCCGATATTTGCTATAGTTGAATTATATATACACATGTAATGTAAGAAGGGAGCATGAAATTCATTTTATTCCCCTTGCCTAATTTTGCGGAAGAAATAATTCGCTCTTTTATTTTGTTTGTTTGATAGGGGTTCCTAATTACTAATCAGGAATATTGGTAAAAAAATTGATCCGCATGATTCTTTCTACAATTCAATCTTATGTTACCAAAGAAAAATCCATTCTTCGGATTTTTACTTTTATTCCTATAAACTAAATAACTAAATAATTACTTGTTCGTCACAAATCAAATAATTCATTTTTTAAGTAAGGCTTTACTTGATTGAATTTTGATTGGAGGGAACGGAAGCGTGGAGCTGAAATAACTCAGTCAAAACGCCTTTTAAAGGATTACGTGGTACGATTAGATCGAATAAGCCCTTATGGAATAAATATTCAGCTGCCTGTGAACCCTCAGGGACTGTCTTATTCAATGTTTGTTCAATTACTCTTTTACCCGCAAATGCGATGTAGGCATTGGGTTCGGCAATAATGATATCCCCCAACATACCAAAACTCGCTGTCACCCCACCAGTAGTAGGAGATGTAAGGATTGATACATAGAATAATTTTTTATTTGATTGATAATCATATAAAGCGGAAGATATTTTTGCCATTTGCATCAAGCTCAAACTTCCCTCTTGCATGCGTGCTCCTCCAGAAGCACACACTAAAATAAGAGGTAAAAATTGATTGGTAGCATACTCGATCAAACGGGTGATTTTCTCGCCTACTACGGATCCCATACTACCCCCCATAAACTGAAAATCCATAACCCCAATTGCTACGGGAATACCATTTAATTTACCTATGCCTGTTTGAATAGCCTCAGTTAATCCTGTCTTTCTTTGATAAGAATCAATACGATCTTTATAAGGTTCCTCCTCGGAATGAAATTCAATGGGATCCAAAGAGACCATGTCTTCATCCATAGGGTCCCAAGTACCCGGATCAATCGAAAGTTCGATTCTATCTGAACTACTCATTTTCAAATGGTATCCACATTGTTCACAAATATTCATTTTTGATTTCAAAAATTTCTTATAATTTAATCCATAACAATTTTCGCATTGAACCCATAAATGCCTGTATTTTTGAGTTACATCTAGATCATTAGAACTTTCTGTTCTAGTTAAATCACTTCCATCCGTGCTAGTTCTTATACGGGAACTCTCACTTTCACTACTATTTCCACCTTCACCACAAATGTAACTATAAATGTAACTATCACTGTAATGGTGACTACCACTTAAAATGTAACTATCAATACAGATTTGAGCCCGAAGATAACTGTCAATGCAACTATTAATGTGATTATTCCAACTGTATTTAGTATCATACATGTAACGATCATAGTGGGAATCATCACGCTTAGATACATTATTTTGATAAGTAGAGTTATCAAAACTATAAAAAGAATTTTCTAGTTCACTTACAAAAGAAGGATCGTTGTCAATCTCAAAAAGTTGATTTTCAATATCAAAATATATGGAATAACTGCTGCTATTACTATCCCTAACTAAAAAAGTGTCATGAGATACGAAATTCCGAATGGCGACTAAATCATCAACAGTACTGTAACTAGAATTGTCACTATCACTCTGACTAGGAATGTTTTTATTCATATCATTTATAATTGGTCCTTCACTTATACTGGTATTTTCAATAGGACCAAGACTATCGATTGATTTACTTAGCCTACACCTGTATTCTAACTCCCCATTAGACAACATCGACTTTAACCATCTTTTTTCCATAGAGCTTTCTTGCCCCTATTTACATGAAAATACCATAGATGAATAGTCATTCGATAAAAAATAATTTCCTATCAGAATAGGATCTAAATCCAATCACTCGGATTATTAACTAATAACGAGTGGGTCTTGAAAAAAAAAAGGTTCCGTTATATATAGTGAAATGATACTTAGGGTTCTCGCAAAAGATAATTTTTTTTTCAATTTAATTATTAATTTCTAAATAGCAGTTTCTCGCCTGTTGTGTCAAATTCACATAAAAAAAAAATAGTAGTTCTCCCTATGAATATGAAGAACTTTTTTCGTAAAATCGCGTCTACTAATAAATTTGTATTCCAAGACAGACCAAAAAGGACAATATACAGGATGGGTAGAAGAAGTTGTGATACTTGGCTTAATCCATGATCTGAAACGACGCTACGGGATATAATATATTAAACGAATACACCAATCCT